GCTAACGTAGCTTAATGAAAGCATAACACTGAAGATGTTAAGATGAGCCCTAGAAAGCTCCGCGGGCACAAAGGCTTGGTCCTGACTTTATTATCAACTTTAGCTAAATTTACACATGCAAGTATCCGCATCCCCGTGAGAATGCCCTACAGTTCCCCGCCCGGGAACAAGGAGCTGGTATCAGGCACATAGTATTGAAGCCCATGACACCTTGCTTAGCCACACCCCCAAGGGAACTCAGCAGTGATAAACATTAAGCCATAAGTGAAAACTTGACTTAGTTAGAGCTAAGAGGGCCGGTAAAACTCGTGCCAGCCACCGCGGTTATACGAGAGGCTCAAGTTGATTAACCCCGGCGTAAAGAGTGGTTAAGATGAACTATAAACTAAAGCCGAATGCCCTCAAAGCCGTTATACGCACTCGAAGGAAAGAAGCTCAATCACGAAAGTAGCTTTACATCACCTGAACCCACGAAAGCTATGAAACAAACTGGGATTAGATACCCCACTATGCCTAGCCCTAAACATTGATAGCATCCTACATCTGCTATCCGCCTGGGAACTACGAGCTTTAGCTTGAAACCCAAAGGACTTGGCGGTGCTTTAGATCCACCTAGAGGAGCCTGTTCTAGAACCGATAACCCCCGTTTAACCTCACCCCTCCTTGTTATCCCCGCCTATATACCGCCGTCGTCAGCTTACCCTGTGAAGGCCTCATAGTAAGCAAAATTGGCAGAGCCCAAAACGTCAGGTCGAGGTGTAGCGTATGGAGGGGGAAGAAATGGGCTACATTCCCTACATTAGGGAATACGAACGACGTACTGAAATCTTACGTCCAAAGGAGGATTTAGCAGTAAATAGAAAATAGAGAGTTCTACTGAAATCGGCCCTGAAGCGCGCACACACCGCCCGTCACTCTCCCCAAGCCTAATAATTTTAATAACTAAAACCCTAAGATCGCAAAGGGGAGGCAAGTCGTAACATGGTAAGTGTACCGGAAGGTGCACTTGGTAAAACCAGGGTATAGCTAAGATAGTAAAGCATCTCCCTTACACTGAGAAGTCACCCGTGCAAGTCGGATTACCCTGACGCCCAATAGCTAGCCCCCGAACCAAAAACAACAAATTACCATAAATAACCCCAAACACACTAGTGTTATATTAAATAAATCATTCTTCCCCCTTAGTACGGGCGACAGAAAAGGGACTACGGCGCAATAGAAAAAGTACCGCAAGGGAACGCTGAAAGAGAAATGAAAGAACCCAGTAAAGCCTTAAAAAGCAGAGATTTTTACTTGTACCTTTTGCATCATGATTTAGCTAGAAATGCCCAGGCAAAGAGAACTTTAGTCTGGTTTCCCGAAACTAAGTGAGCTACTCCAAGACAGCCTATTAATAGGGCACACCCGTCTCTGTGGCAAAAGAGTGGGAGGAGCTTTGAGTAGAGGTGACAGACCTACCGAACTTAGTTATAGCTGGTTGCCTGAGAATTGGATAGGAGTTCAGCCTCCCGGCTTCTTTTCTCACCCTTGTCCTAACACCCTATAGACACCCAAAGAATACCGCGAGAGTTAGTCAAAGGGGGTACAGCCCCTTTGAAATAAGACACAACTTTTCCAGGAGGGTAAAGATCATAATAAACTAAAGTAAAATGTTCTGGTGGGCCTAAAAGCAGCCACCCCCCTAGAAAGCGTTAAAGCTCAGACATACCACTTACCTTCTTATTCTGATAACTTATCTTAACCCCCTAACCTTATCAGGCCGCCCCATGCTTTCATGGGGGTGACCATGCTAATATGAGTAATAAGAGAGCCTCGACTCTCTCCCCGCACACGTGTAAATCGGAACGGACAAGCCACCGAACCTTAACGGCCCCAAACAAAGAGGGTAATGAACAATAGACTAAACAACTAGAAAAACATTCAAACTTTAACCGTTAACCCCACACTGGAGTGCCCCCCGGGAAAGACTAAAAGAAAAAGAAGGAACTCGGCAAACACATAAAGCCTCGCCTGTTTACCAAAAACATCGCCTCTTGCTGAAATTAAAGAATAAGAGGTCCCGCCTGCCCTGTGACTATAAGTTTAACGGCCGCGGTATTTTGACCGTGCGAAGGTAGCGCAATCACTTGTCTTTTAAATGAAGACCTGTATGAATGGCATAACGAGGGCTTAGCTGTCTCCTTTTTCCGGTCAATGAAATTGATCTCCCCGTGCAGAAGCGGGGATGAGACCATAAGACGAGAAGACCCTATGGAGCTTTAGACACCAAGGTAAGCCATGTTAAATACCCCAAAATAAAGGGCTAAACCAAATGAAATTTACCCCCATGTCTTTGGTTGGGGCGACCGCGGGGAAATACAAAACCCCCACGTGGAATGAGAATACTCTTTCCTACAACTAAGAGCCCCCGCTCTAGTTAACAGAATTTCTGACCAGCAAGATCCGGCAACGCCGATCAACGGACCGAGTTACCCTAGGGATAACAGCGCAATCCCCTTTTAGAGCCCATATCGACAAGGGGGTTTACGACCTCGATGTTGGATTAGGACATCCTAATGGTGCAGCCGCTATTAAGGGTTCGTTTGTTCAACGATTAAAGTCCTACGTGATCTGAGTTCAGACCGGAGTAATCCAGGTCAGTTTCTATCTATGCTATGATCTTTTCTAGTACGAAAGGACCGAAAAGGAGAGGCCCATGCTTCAAGTATGCCTCACCCCCACCTAATGAAAACAACTAAAATAGGCAAAAGGGCATGTCCCCTTTTGCCTAAGACTACGGCAAGTTAAGGTGGCAGAGCCCGGTAACTGCAAAAGACCTAAGCCCTTTCGACAGAGGTTCAAATCCTCTCCTTAACTATGATTTCAACACTCATCACCCATATTATTAACCCCCTAGCCTTTATTGTCCCAGTTCTTTTAGCTGTTGCATTCTTAACACTCCTCGAGCGAAAGGTCCTGGGCTATATACAATTACGAAAAGGCCCTAACATTGTAGGCCCCTACGGCCTCCTTCAGCCCATTGCTGATGGTGTTAAATTATTTATTAAAGAGCCTGTCCGTCCTTCCACCTCCTCCCCGGTTCTATTTATCTTAACCCCCATATTAGCCCTCACACTAGCCCTAATATTATGGGCCCCTATGCCTATACCCTACCCAGTAGCTGACCTAAACCTGGGCATTTTGTTTATTTTAGCTCTATCTAGCCTTGCTGTCTATTCAATTTTAGGCTCAGGATGAGCATCTAATTCTAAATATGCCCTCATTGGGGCACTACGGGCCGTAGCCCAAACCATCTCATATGAAGTTAGCCTTGGACTCATCCTCCTCAATGCCATTATTTTTACCGGGGGTTTTACACTTCAAACCTTCAGCGTAGCTCAAGAAAGCGTTTGACTAATTTTACCAGCCTGACCTCTTGCCGCCATATGATATATTTCAACCCTGGCAGAGACAAACCGTGCCCCCTTCGATTTAACCGAAGGAGAATCCGAACTGGTCTCAGGCTTTAATGTTGAATACGCAGGAGGACCTTTTGCCCTATTTTTCCTGGCAGAGTACGCTAATATCCTGCTCATAAATACACTTTCCGCCACACTATTCCTAGGGGCCTCCCATATTCCTGCTATCCCAGAACTAACCGCTGTCAACCTAATAACCAAAGCCGCCCTCCTCTCAGTCGTATTTTTATGAGTGCGAGCCTCCTACCCTCGATTTCGATATGACCAACTGATACATCTTATTTGAAAAAATTTTCTTCCCCTCACACTAGCCCTGGTTGTATGACACTTGGCTCTCCCCATCGCATTTGCAGGCTTACCCCCCATGCTCTAGCCCGGAGCCGTGCCTGAAGTAAAGGACCACTTTGATAGAGTGAATTATGGGGGTTAAAGTCCCCCCAGCTCCTTAGAAAGAAGGGGTTCGAACCCTACCCGAAGAGATCAAAACTCTTAGTGCTTCCACTACACCACTTTCTAGTAAAGTCAGCTAATTAAGCTTTTGGGCCCATACCCCAAACATGTTGGTTAAACCCCTTCCTTTACTAATGAACCCGTACATCTCAGCCACCCTACTATTTGGCTTGGGCCTAGGAACTACAATTACATTTGCAAGCTCCCACTGACTTCTCGCCTGGATGGGACTTGAAATAAATACCCTTGCCATCATTCCCCTTATAGCTCAACTTCACCACCCGCGCGCAGTAGAAGCCACCACTAAGTATTTTCTCACCCAGGCCACCGCAGCTGCAATACTCCTTTTCGCTAGCACCACAAATGCCTGACTAACAGGACAGTGGGATATTCAACAAATAAATCACCCCTTCCCCGTTACTTTAATTACTCTCGCCCTCGCACTAAAAATTGGCCTCGCCCCAGTCCACTCTTGATTGCCCGAAGTTCTTCAAGGACTTGACCTCACCACAGGGCTCATCTTGTCCACCTGACAAAAACTTGCCCCCTTTGCCCTCCTCCTCCAAATTCACCCTACTAGCTCGACCCTTCTCGTCGTGCTAGGCTTAGCATCCACCTTAGTTGGGGGCTGAGGCGGCTTAAACCAAACCCAACTTCGAAAAATTCTCGCTTATTCCTCAATTGCCCACCTCGGCTGAATAATTTTAATTTTACAATTTTCCCCCTCCCTGACCCTCCTAGCTCTTCTTACATATATAACTATAACATTCTCAACATTTCTAGTGTTTAAACTAAATAAAGCAACTAATATTAATGCCCTCGCTATTTCCTGAACTAAAGCCCCCGCACTTACATCCCTTACCCCCCTTATTCTATTGTCACTAGGAGGCCTCCCCCCATTAACAGGTTTCATACCAAAATGGCTGATCCTTCAAGAACTAACTAAACAAGACCTAGCTGCTACAGCCACACTAGCAGCAATAACCGCACTTCTTAGCCTCTATTTTTATCTACGACTTTCTTATGCTTTAACCTTAACAATATCCCCCAACAATCTTGCCGGAGTTGCCCCATGACGGCTCCCTTCCCTACAGTTAACTATGCCTTTGGCTATTTCGACCATGGCTACCCTGGCCTTACTTCCACTCACCCCCGCTATGACTGCAATACTAACCCCCTAAGGAACTTAGGATAATACATAGACCAAGGGCCTTCAAAGCCCTAAGTGGGAGTGAAAATCTCCCAGTTCCTGACTAAGACTTGCGGGATACTACCCCACATCTCCTGCATGCAAAACAGACACTTTAATTAAGCTAAAGCCTTCCTAGATGGGCAGGCCTCGATCCTACAAACTCTCAGTTAACAGCTAAGCGCCCAAACCAGCGAGCATCCATCTACCTTTCCCCCGCCTGAGCGGCGTAAGAGGCGGGGGAAAGCCCCGGCAGGCGTTAGCCTACTTCTTTAGGTTTGCAATCTAATATGTTAACACCTCGGAGCTTGGTAAGAAGAGGACTCAAACCTCTGTACATGGGACTACAATCCACCGCTTAAACCTCAGCCATCCTACCTGTGGCAATCACACGTTGATTTTTCTCGACTAATCACAAAGACATCGGCACCCTATATTTAGTATTTGGTGCATGGGCCGGAATAGTGGGCACGGCCCTAAGCCTACTAATTCGAGCAGAACTTAGCCAACCGGGCGCCCTCCTGGGAGACGACCAAATTTATAATGTTATTGTAACAGCACATGCATTTGTAATAATTTTCTTTATAGTAATGCCAATTATGATTGGAGGCTTCGGCAACTGACTAGTTCCACTAATGATCGGCGCCCCCGACATAGCTTTCCCCCGAATAAACAACATGAGCTTCTGACTACTTCCTCCTTCTTTCCTGCTTCTTCTTGCCTCTTCCGGAGTAGAAGCTGGGGCGGGTACTGGATGAACCGTTTATCCCCCCTTGGCCGGCAACCTTGCCCATGCAGGAGCATCCGTTGACTTGACCATCTTCTCCCTCCATCTTGCCGGAGTCTCTTCCATTCTCGGGGCTATTAATTTTATTACCACAATTATCAACATAAAACCTCCCGCCATCTCCCAGTATCAGACGCCTTTATTTGTCTGATCCGTCCTAATTACCGCCGTTCTACTTCTTCTTTCACTACCAGTTCTTGCTGCGGGCATCACAATACTTCTGACAGACCGAAACCTAAATACCACATTTTTTGACCCGGCAGGTGGGGGGGACCCCATCCTCTATCAACACCTATTCTGATTCTTTGGCCACCCGGAGGTCTATATTCTTATTCTTCCAGGGTTCGGAATAATTTCACATATTGTTGCCTACTACTCCGGCAAAAAAGAGCCATTTGGGTACATGGGCATGGTCTGAGCCATGATAGCAATTGGCCTCCTCGGGTTTATCGTCTGAGCCCACCACATGTTTACTGTGGGAATGGATGTCGACACACGTGCTTACTTTACATCCGCCACAATAATTATTGCCATCCCGACCGGTGTAAAAGTCTTCAGTTGACTTGCAACGCTCCACGGGGCCTCAATTAAATGAGAAACTCCTCTCTTATGAGCCCTCGGCTTTATTTTTCTTTTTACAGTGGGGGGCCTAACGGGAATTGTCCTGGCAAACTCCTCACTGGATATTGTATTGCACGACACATATTATGTAGTTGCCCACTTCCATTATGTCCTTTCGATGGGGGCCGTATTCGCTATTGTGGCAGCCTTCGTTCACTGATTCCCGCTATTCTCGGGCTATACCCTTCACAGCACCTGAACAAAAATCCACTTCGGAATTATGTTCATCGGAGTAAACCTTACCTTCTTTCCCCAACATTTCCTAGGCCTGGCAGGCATACCTCGTCGATACTCAGATTACCCGGACGCCTACACTCTTTGAAATACAGTCTCCTCCATCGGCTCATTAATCTCACTCGTCGCAGTAATTATATTCCTATTTATTATTTGAGAGGCATTTGCTGCTAAACGTGAAGTTTTAGCAGTAGAATTAACTGCAACTAACGTGGAATGACTTCACGGCTGCCCTCCTCCCTACCACACATTTGAAGAGCCTGCATTTGTTCAAGTTCAGACAAATTAACGAGAAAGGGAGGAGTCGAACCCCCATGTGTTGGTTTCAAGCCGACCACATAACCGCTCTGTCACTTTCTTAATAAGACACTAGTAAAATAGTAAATTACACGGCCTTGTCAAGGCTGAGTCGTGGGTTGAACCCCCACGTGTCTTGCCCCTTAATGGCACATCCCTCACAGCTAGGCTTTCAAGATGCAGCTTCACCTGTTATAGAAGAACTTCTTCATTTCCACGACCACGCTTTAATAATTGTGTTTCTAATTAGCACACTAGTACTTTACATTATTGTGGCAATAGTAACCACTAAACTTACAAATAAATATATCTTAGACTCCCAGGAGATCGAAATCATTTGAACTATCCTCCCTGCAATTATTCTTATTCTAATTGCCCTCCCCTCCCTCCGTATTCTCTACCTAATGGATGAAATTAATGATCCCCACCTGACAATTAAAGCTATAGGCCACCAGTGATACTGAAGTTACGAATATACTGATTATGAAGACCTAGGGTTTGATTCCTACATAATTCCCACCCAGGACCTAACCCCGGGGCAGTTCCGCCTTCTTGAAGCAGACCACCGAATAGTAATCCCCGTAGAATCCCCCATCCGAGTCCTAGTCTCTGCTGAAGACGTCCTTCATTCATGGGCAGTCCCCGCACTAGGTGTAAAAATAGATGCAGTCCCCGGACGCCTAAACCAAACAGCCTTTATTGCATCTCGACCTGGAGTATTTTATGGACAGTGCTCTGAAATTTGTGGGGCTAATCATAGCTTCATGCCTATCGTAGTTGAAGCCGTCCCTCTGGAGCACTTCGAAAATTGATCCTCCTTAATACTTGAAGACGCCTCGCTAAGAAGCTAAATAGGACATAGCGTTAGCCTTTTAAGCTAAAGACTGGTGATTCCCGACCACCCCTAGCGACATGCCCCAGCTCAATCCCGCGCCTTGATTTGCTATTCTAGTCTTCTCCTGACTAATTTTTCTTACCGTAATTCCCCCAAAAATTCTTGCACACACTTTCCCTAATGAGCCAACCCTTCAAAGCACCGAGACTCCTAAGACAGAGCCCTGAAATTGACCATGACACTAAGCTTCTTTGACCAATTTATGAGCCCCACATACCTAGGTATTCCCCTAATTGTCCTAGCGCTCAGCCTCCCCTGAGTACTTTTTCCTGCCCCCTCAACCCGATGGTTAAACAACCGACTACTAGCCCTCCAAGGGTGATCTATAAGTCGGTTTACTCAACAGCTACTTATACCGCTAAGCCCCGGGGGCCACAAGTGGGCCGTTTTATTTACATCCCTAATACTGTTCCTTATCACACTTAATATGCTTGGCCTTCTTCCCTACACTTTCACCCCAACCACCCAACTATCTCTAAACATAGGCTTTGCAGTTCCTCTCTGACTGGCAACCGTAATTATTGGAATGCGAAATCAACCAACCATTGCCCTCGGCCACCTCCTTCCAGAAGGCACCCCTACCCCCCTCATCCCTATCCTTATTATTATCGAAACAATTAGCCTCTTTATTCGCCCATTAGCTTTGGGTGTTCGACTTACCGCCAACCTTACAGCCGGCCACCTCCTAATTCAACTAATTGCAACAGCTGCCTTTGTTCTCCTGCCACTTATACCAACAGTAGCAATTCTTACAGCCACCCTCCTATTTTTATTAACTCTTCTAGAAGTTGCTGTAGCAATAATTCAAGCCTACGTCTTTGTCCTCCTCCTAAGCCTTTATCTACAAGAAAACGTCTAATGGCCCACCAAGCACACGCATACCACATAGTTGATCCTAGCCCTTGACCCCTGACAGGCGCAGTTGCTGCCCTTTTAATGACATCCGGCCTTGCTATTTGATTCCACTTTCACTCCACAACACTACTAGCCCTAGGCCTAATTCTACTCCTTCTTACAATATATCAATGATGACGAGACATCATTCGAGAAGGCACTTTCCAGGGCCACCACACGCCCCCTGTACAAAAAGGCCTACGATATGGTATGATCCTCTTCATTACTTCAGAAGTTTTCTTCTTTCTAGGCTTTTTCTGAGCCTTCTATCATGCGAGTCTTGCCCCCACACCTGAACTAGGGGGCTGCTGACCCCCCACAGGCATTACTGTTTTAGACCCCTTTGAAGTTCCCTTACTTAATACAGCTGTTCTCCTTGCCTCCGGTGTAACCGTAACCTGGGCCCACCACAGCATTATGGAGGGAGAACGAAAACAAGCAATTCAATCCCTGACACTAACAATTCTTCTCGGCTTCTACTTCACCCTCCTTCAAGCCATAGAGTACTATGAAGCCCCTTTCACAATTGCAGACGGGGTCTATGGCTCCACATTTTTTGTGGCAACCGGCTTTCATGGCCTACACGTCATTATTGGCTCGACATTTCTGGCCATTTGTTTACTCCGCCAAATTCAATATCATTTTACATCAGATCACCACTTTGGATTTGAAGCAGCGGCATGGTATTGACATTTTGTAGACGTTGTCTGACTTTTCCTATACATTTCCATCTACTGATGAGGATCTTAATCTTTCTAGTATCAAAGTAAGTATAAGTGACTTCCAATCACCCGGTCTTGGTTCAAGCCCAAGGAAAGATAATGAACCTTGTCACAACCATTATTGTCATCACCGCAGCTCTATGTATTATTCTTGCCATTGTTTCCTTCTGACTTCCTCAAATGAGCCCCGACCACGAAAAGCTCTCCCCCTATGAATGTGGCTTTGACCCCCTAGGGAGTGCCCGACTACCCTTTTCCCTCCGATTTTTCCTCGTCGCCATCCTTTTTCTCCTCTTCGACCTAGAAATTGCTCTTCTCCTCCCACTTCCCTGAGGTGACCAACTAGTATCCCCCCTAACCACATTTATGTGGGCCTCAGCCGTCCTTGTCCTCCTCACATTGGGACTCATCTATGAGTGAATGCAGGGTGGCCTCGAATGAGCCGAATAGGCAGTTAGTTTAAGTAAAATATTTGATTTCGGCTCAAAAGCTTATGGTTAGAGTCCACAACTACCTAATGACCCCTGTTCACTTCGTTTTTTCATCCGCCTTTCTTCTAGGGCTCACAGGCCTAGCCTTTCACCGCACACATCTTCTATCTGCCCTACTATGTTTAGAAGGAATAATGCTGTCCCTATTTATTGCACTCTCACTATGAACACTACAACTAGACTCAACCAACTTCTCAGCTGCCCCTATGCTCCTATTGGCATTCTCAGCCTGTGAAGCAAGCGCTGGCCTAGCTCTTCTAGTAGCCACTGCTCGGACCCACGGATCTGACCGCCTACAAAACCTTAACCTCCTACAATGCTAAAAATTTTAATCCCCACACTAATGCTTGTCCCAACTATCTGATTTGCCCCAGCCAAATGGCTGTGATCAACAACACTCCTGCACAGCTTAATTATTGCCATCATAAGCCTCTCCTGACTCAAGAATTTGCTAGAAACCGGCTGGTCGTCGCTTAGTCTATATATAGCAACAGACCCCCTCTCTACCCCCCTGCTAGTGCTCACCTGCTGACTTCTCCCCTTGATAATCCTCGCAAGCCAGAATCATACGGCCTCTGAGCCCATTAACCGCCAGCGTATATTTATTACGCTCCTCACGTCTCTCCAGGTCTTCCTAATCTTAGCCTTTAGCGCCACCGAGATTATTATGTTTTACGTCATGTTTGAAGCCACCCTTATCCCCACCCTTTTCCTTATTACTCGATGAGGGAATCAGACAGAACGCCTCAATGCAGGCACCTACTTCTTATTTTATACTTTAGCTGGCTCACTCCCGCTACTCGTCGCCTTACTACTGCTTCAAAACAGTACAGGAACTCTCTCCCTCTTGACACTTCAATACTCCAGCCAATTTACACTCACAACTTACGCCGATAAATTATGATGGGCTGGCTGCTTGTTAGCTTTTCTGGTCAAAATACCACTATATGGTGTGCACCTTTGACTACCCAAGGCCCACGTCGAAGCCCCTATTGCCGGCTCTATAATTCTGGCAGCCGTCCTCCTGAAACTAGGGGGGTACGGCATAATACGTATAATAACTATACTCGAGCCCCTCACTAAAGAACTTAGCTACCCGTTCATCATCTTTGCCCTGTGAGGAGTAATTATAACAGGCTCCATTTGCCTACGCCAAACGGACCTAAAATCCCTAATCGCCTACTCTTCCGTCGGCCATATAGGCCTGGTTGTAGGAGGCATTCTTATTCAAACCCCCTGAGGTTTCACCGGGGCTCTAATCCTTATGATTGCACATGGACTAACCTCCTCCGCCCTGTTCTGCCTAGCAAATACAAATTATGAACGTACACATAGCCGAACTATAGTCCTAGCTCGCGGCCTACAAGTTGCCCTCCCTTTAATGGCATCATGGTGGTTTATTGCCAGCCTTGCCAACCTGGCCCTTCCTCCCCTACCCAACCTTATAGGAGAACTAATAATTATTACTTCCTTATTTAACTGGTCTTGATGAACTTTAATTCTTACAGGTGCCGGGACCCTTATTACCGCAGGGTATTCCCTCTACATGTTCCTTATGACCCAACGAGGCCCCCTCCCCGCCCATATTATTGCCCTAGACCCCTCCCACTCTCGAGAACACCTCCTCATGGCGCTTCACCTTCTTCCACTTCTTCTCCTAGTCCTTAAGCCCGAACTAATTTGAGGCTGAGCCGCCTGTAGATGTAGTTTAACAAAAATATTAGATTGTGATTCTAAAGACAGAGGTTAAAATCCCCTTATCCACCGAGAGAGGCTTGCTAGCAACGGAAACTGCTAATTTCCGCCACCTTGGTTGAACCCCGGGGCTCACTCGAGCCGCTCCTAAAGGATAACAGCTCATCCGTTGGTCTTAGGAACCAAAAACTCTTGGTGCAAATCCAAGTAGCAGCTATGCACCCCACTTCCCTCATAATAACATCAAGCTTAATTATTATTTTTTTCCTACTAACATTCCCACTGTTAACAACCCTTACACCCCGCCCCCAAAACCCCTGCTGAGCCCTGTCGCACGTAAAAACAGCAGTCAAACTGGCCTTTTTTATAAGCCTTCTCCCCTTAAGCCTTTTCCTCAACGAAGGGGCAGAGACTATTATTACCAACTGAAGCTGAATGAATACCCTTACATTTGATGTTAACATTAGCCTAAAATTTGACCACTATTCCATCATTTTTACCCCCGTGGCCCTATATGTGACCTGATCTATCCTCGAATTCGCATCATGGTATATACATGCCGACCCCTACATAAATCGGTTCTTTAAATACCTCCTCATTTTCCTTATTGCTATAATTACCCTAGTAACAGCCAACAACATATTCCAATTTTTCATTGGCTGAGAGGGGGTGGGTATTATATCTTTTCTTCTCATTGGTTGATGATACGGGCGAGCAGATGCAAACACTGCAGCTCTCCAGGCGGTTCTTTATAACCGAGTCGGAGATATCGGTTTAATTTTTACTATGGCCTGAATAGCAACAAACTTTAACTCCTGGGAGATACAACAAATATTCGCTGTCGCCAAAGACTTTGACCTTACCTTTCCCCTGCTGGGGCTCATTGTTGCCGCTACTGGCAAATCGGCCCAATTTGGACTTCATCCCTGGCTTCCCTCTGCCATAGAGGGTCCTACACCGGTCTCTGCCCTACTACACTCTAGCACTATAGTGGTCGCAGGCATTTTTCTGCTAATTCGGCTGAGCCCCTTAATAGAAAATAGCCCAATTGCCTTAACTTCGTGCTTATGCTTAGGCGCCCTTACCACATTATTCACTGCTACTTGTGCTCTTACCCAAAATGACATCAAAAAAATTGTTGCATTTTCCACATCTAGCCAGCTAGGCCTAATAATGGTAACAATTGGCTTAAATCAACCTCAACTCGCCTTCCTCCATATCTGCACCCACGCATTCTTCAAAGCAATATTATTCCTATGCTCTGGCTCTATTATCCACAGCTTGAATGACGAACAAGACATTCGAAAAATAGGAGGCATGCATCATTTAACCCCCTTTACCTCTTCTTGCTTGACTATTGGCAGTCTAGCCCTAACGGGCACCCCTTTCCTAGCAGGTTTCTTTTCTAAAGACGCAATTATCGAAGCCCTAAACACATCCTACCTTAACGCCTGAGCCCTGGCCCTAACCCTCCTGGCTACTTCTTTTACAGCTATCTATAGCCTCCGAGTCGTATTTTTTGTATCCATGGGACACCCCCGATTTTATCCGTTTTCCCCTATCAACGAGAACAACCCCGCAGTTATTAACCCAATCAAACGACTAGCCTGAGGAAGCATCATTGCCGGCCTCCTAATTACCTCTAACATCGTCCCCATAAAAACACCCATTATGTCCATACCCCCTCTGCTCAAACTAGCCGCCTTAGTTGTGACTATCCTCGGCCTATTGATTGCCCTGGAGCTAGCATCCCTAACAAGTAAACAACATCATCCCACCCCCCGGTTAACACCCCACCACTTCTCCAATATATTAGGCTTTTTCCCAATAATCACTCACCGCTTCATTCCTAAACTTAACCTAGTACTAGGCCAGTCAATTGCTAGCCAAATAGTTGACCAAACTTGATTAGAAAAAACAGGGCCCAAAGCGATAGCCTCCCTCAACACCCCCTTAATTACCACAACAAGTAACATCCAACAGGGCATAATTAAGACATACCTGGCCCTATTTCTGCTAACTCTCGCCCTCTCAACCCTAATATTTGCCACCTAAACCGCCCGCAATGCCCCCCGGCTTAAACCTCGCGTTAGTTCTAACACCACAAGAAGGGTAAGCAGCAAGACTCAAGCACTAATAATTAACATCCCCCCTCCTAACGAGTATATTAAAGCAACTCCTCCCACATCCCCGCGATGCACTAAAAACTCCCCCAACTCCTCTGCAGTCATTCAAGAAGCCTCATATCAACCACCCCAGTAGAAACCAGACATTACCCCCACCCCTAATATATACAGCGCTATATATATGACAACAGGTCGACTCCCCCAGCTTTCAGGACAAGGCTCGGCAGCTAGAGCTGCTGAATATGCAAACACGACCAACATGCCCCCCAGATAAATTAAAAAAAGCACCAAGGACAAAAAAGGGCCCCCATGGCCTACTAATACACCACACCCCATTCCCGCCACAACTACCAATCCTAAAGCAGCAAAATAGGGGGAAGGGTTAGAAGCAACTGCAACCAAACCTATTACGAGACCGATCAAAAATAAAAATATAACATAAGTCATAATTCCTGCCAGGACTCTAACCAGGACTAATGGCTTGAAAAACCACCGTTGTTATTCAACTACAAGAACCCTAATGGCAAGCCTCCGAAAAACTCACCCCCTTCTAAAAATCGCAAATGATGCTCTAGTCGACCTCCCTGCTCCCTCAAACATCTCAGTCTGATGAAACTTTGGTTCCCTCCTGGGCCTCTGCTTGGCCACCCAAATTCTCACAGGCCTATTCCTTGCTATGCACTATACTTCTGACATTGCAACTGCCTTCTCCTCCGTAGCACACATTTGCCGAGATGTAAACTATGGCTGACTTATCCGCAACATTCATGCCAACGGCGCATCCTTCTTCTTCATCTGCATCTACCTACACATCGGCCGAGGCCTTTACTACGGCTCCTACCTCTATAAAGAGACATGAAATGTGGGGGTTGTTCTTCTTCTTCTGGTTATAATAACTGCTTTTGTAGGCTACGTCCTCCCCTGAGGCCAAATATCTTTCTGAGGGGCAACAGTTATCACAAACCTTCTCTCAGCTGTCCCTTATATTGGTAACACCCTGGTACAATGAATTTGAGGGGGCTTCTCAGTTGATAATGCCACCCTTACACGATTTTTTGCCTTCCATTTCCTCTTCCCATTCGTCATCGCTGCCGCAACAGTCATTCATCTACTGTTTCTCCATGAAACCGGCTCTAATAATCCCCTGGGCCTAAATTCAGACGCGGACAAAATCTCTTTCCATCCATATTTTTCCTACAAGGACCTACTCGGTTTTGCCGTTCTCCTCATTGCCCTTACTTCCCTAGCATTATTTTTCCCCAACCTCTTAGGAGACCCGGACAACTTCACCCCCGCTAATCCCCTAGTTACACCTCCCCATATTAAACCAGAGTGATATTTCCTATTTGCATATGCCATCCTTCGATCAATCCCTAACAAACTCGGCGGTGTCCTAGCCCTCCTGGCCTCCATCCTTGTTCTTATAGTCGTCCCCCTTCTTCACACGTCCAAACAACGAGGCCTGACCTTCCGCCCACTCACACAATTCCTATTCTGAACCCTCGTCGCGGACGTCGCCGTTCTCACTTGAATCGGGGGGATACCCGTGGAGCACCCCTTCGTCGTAATCGGCCAAGTCGCCTCCCTCCTGTACTTCTCCCTCTTTCTCTTCTTTGCACCCCTAGCAGGCTGATTGGAAAATAAAGCCCTTGAATGATTCTGCATTAGTAGCTCAGTGCCAGAGCGCCGGTCTTGTAAACCGGATGCCGGGGGTTAAAATCCCCCCTACTGCTCCTGCTTTCAAAGAAGAGGGACTTTAACCCCCACCCCTAACTCCCAAAGCTAGGATTCTAAGCTAAACTATTCTTTGTAGCGTCTTTTACATGTATGTATTTACACCATTAATTTATATTAACCATATCAATAATGGTTTAGTACATATATGTTTAATCAACATAGTAGGATTACCCCATTCATACAACACCATATGTATGAAGAAATACATAAAGCATAAACTTACATAGAGTATAAGTATTGATTTAATGACGGGCGAAACTTAAGACCTAATACAATATTCATTAGTTTAGATATACGTGGACACACCATCCCGCCAACTCTCAAAATCTTAATGTAGTAAGAGCCTACCATCAGTTGATTTCTTAATGCATACGGTTATTGAAGGTGAGGGACAACTATTGTGGGGGTTTCACACAGTGAATTATTCCTGGCATTTGGTTCCTACTTCAGGGCCATTTATTGATATTATTCCTCACACTTTCATCGACGCTTGCATAAGTTAATGGTGGGACACATACGACTCGTTACCCAGCAAGCCGGGCGTTCACTCCATCGTGCAAGGGGTTTTCTTTTTTTGGTTTCCTTTCACTTGGCATTTCAGAGTGCACACGGTATCAGCTGACAAGGGTGAGCATTTTCCTTGCGCGCAAGGAAATAGTATTCATGGTGAAAAGATTTTCTATAAAGAACCACATATAAGGATATCAAGAGCATAAAGTATAGTTTTTACTCGTAAAATTCCTAAGATACCCCCTGGGGGTTTTTGCGCGTAAACCCCCCTACCCCCCAATACTCCTGAGATGTCTAACACTCCTGGAAACCCCCCGGAAACAGGAAAACCTCTAGTAGTATGTTTTTGGTCCAAAATGCACTTATTTACATTATTAAAATAATGCGTAT